AGGAAGTTTCAGCTTGATGCAAATGGCTAAAATATCGTCTGCCTTATATGATTATCAAGCAAATAAAAAGTTATTTTATGTATCAATCCTTACATCTCCTACTACTGGTGGGGTAACAGCTAGTTTTGGTATGTTGGGAGATCTGATTATTGCCGAACCCAATTCCTACATTGCATTTGCGGGTAAAAGAGTAATTGAACAAACATTGAATAAGACAGTACCCGAAGGTGCCCAAGCAGCTGAATATTTATTCCAGAAGGGCTTGTTCGACCTAATCGTACCGCGTAATCTTTTAAAAAGTGTTCTAAGTGAGTTATTTAAGCTCCACGCCTTTTTTCCTTAATCCCATTTTCACTAAAAATCCCCATTGTGTCGCATTCGAACGAATCTTTCGATAATTTGTAAGAAACTCTTTGTTTATTAAATTTGAAGACAAGAATAAAACACAAAGAAATGCAGAAAAATAATAAAGTTGATTATCATACGTATCTTTCATGGAAAAAGATGAATAAGTCCATTTATTTAGTTCTACATTCCTTGGACTTATTCTATATACTCACTTAGATATATAGATACTTAGATCTCTATTAAGAATTAATTAATTGAATTAATTAATAATAACTAATAACTATTAATAATAACTAATAACTACGAATTCCTAATAATTACAATTCTTAATTATAAAATTATAATTAGTATTAGTATAAAATATGATATTAAAAAAAAAATAAACAGGTACAAATAGTAAATCGAGGTACCCTTTGTATGACAACTTTCAATTTTCCCTCTATTTTTGTGCCTTTAGTAGGCCTAGTATTTCCGGCAATTGCAATGGCTTCTTTATTTCTTCATGTTCAAAAAAACAAGATTGTTTAGATCTGAGGGGACCCAATCTTCTCTTATCCGTTTTTTTGAAACTTAGACTTGTAGCATAACACAGATATTTATTTCGGGAAATATGGTATAACATGTTATTTCCGCCGAACATAGAGGAAAAAGCTCTTCCGCTTGCAGAAAACGATCTATGGGTAAATGAATTCTAGCTAGTTTCAAATAGATCAGGATCACTGGAGGCCTAAAATGTAAAGTTGGTGGAGCTATATGTATATCAATATGTATATTGGGACCATATGAAGGGGATGTTATTATTTTAGATCTAACCAATTTGATGAATTACTCCTAAAGGTTCACATCAAACTAGTGCTAGTTCACATAAAACTAGTGCTAGTTGATGAGAGTTCCTTCGGAAACAAAAAAAGTACAGTCAAAATAATTTGGGGTATTCTCTCAATTCTAATAAAATGCAATCGGATCAAGTATGAGTTGGCGATCAGAACATATATGGATAGAACTTATAACGGGATCTCGAAAACTAAGTAATTTTTGCTGGGCCCTTATCGTTTTTTTAGGTTCATTAGGATTCTTATTAGTTGGAACTTCCAGTTATCTTGGTAGAAATTTGATATCTTTTGTTCCGTCTCAGCAAATTATTTTTTTTCCACAAGGTATCGTAATGTCTTTCTACGGTATCGCGGGTCTCTTTATTAGTTCCTATTTGTGGTGTACAATTTCCTGGAATCTAGGTAGTGGTTATGATCTTTTCGATAGAAAGGAAGGAATGGTGTGTATTTTTCGTTGGGGATTTCCTGGAAAAAATCGTCGCATATTCCTTCGATTCCGTATAAAAGATATTCAATCCGTTAGAATAGAAGTTAAAGAGGGGATTTATGCTCGTCGTGTCCTTTATATGGACATCAGAGGCCGGGGGGCTATTCCGTTGACCCGTACTGATGAGAATTTGACTCCACGCGAAATTGAACAAAAAGCCGCAGAATTGGCCTATTTCTTGCGCGTACCAATTGAAGTCTTTTGAGAAAAGGAACTGAGGAATGCTTTCTCAGCAGGAGGCAAAGATGAAAGAATCCTATTTTTCTATAACCTAACTAAAGTTTCAAAAGAAAGAGATTTCTCTTTCTTTTTTTCCAATGTTTGTTGGAAGTGATACTTTAGATGCAAATAAATCTTGTCCATTATTTCCTTTTTCTCAATCGACCTTTTTTTTATCCTTTGGTTTGTGTTCCTTACTAAACAATCATGGGTTTTCTTAAAAATGATAACTGGACCCATTTCTGTCTTGTTTTGTCGCTCATTTTTGTTGTATTTTTTTCCCCAATTATTCTATTATTGGCTATGGGGAACCGTTGGCATTTTTTCCAAATATTGGATATTTTTATTGAAAAGTAATTCTTTCGTCTCAAAATCTCAATAATATTCATTCTTTAAAGTACTTCTTTCGGTCATTCATTGAAAGGAGACACTTGTTTGGAATTTAATGAATTGAGATATCTGGAAACAATATTTTTGATTATTTCTTCAGTTAAATTCGAAGTAGAGTCTTAATCTATTTTGGTATTCATTCTAGATTCAAACAAAATCGCAAATAAAATGGATTCATAGAGTTGATACTTTGTCTATAACTCATGTTTGAAAGAAATATTCGTGGACGAATGAAGTGGGTAAATTAAAATTTCACAGGTGAAAAATGGCAAAAAAGAAAAAGAAAGCATTCCCTCCCTTTTTGTATCTTGCATCGATAGTATTTTTGCCCTGGTGGATTTCTCTTTCATTGACTAAAAGTATGGAATCTTGGATTACTAATTGGGCGAATACCGGTCGATCCGAAATTTTTTTGAATGATATTCAAGAAAAAAGTATTCTAGAAAAGTTCATAGAATTAGAGGAAATCCTCGTCTTGGACGAAATGATTAAGGAATACTCCGAGATATATCTACAAAAGCTTCCTATAGAAATGCACAAAGAAACGATCCAATTAATCAAGATACACAATGAGGCTCGTATCCATACGATTTTACACCTTTCGACAAATCTAATCTGTTTTGTTATTCTAAGTGGTTATTCTATTTTAGGTAATGAACAACTTGTTATTCTTAACTCTTGGGCTCAGGAATTCCTATATAATTTAAGTGATACAGTAAAAGCTTTTTTGATTCTTTTATTAACCGATTTATGTATCGGATTTCATTCACCCCACGGTTGGGAACTAATGATTGGTTCTGTCTACAAAGATTTTGGATTTATTCATAATGATCAAATTATATCTGGTCTTGTTTCCACCTTTCCAGTTATTCTCGATACTCTTTTTAAATATTGGATTTTCCGTTATTTAAATCGTGTATCTCCGTCACTTGTAGTTATTTATCATTCAATGAATGATTGATAAATGATTCACCAATATGAATCTAATCCACTTAGAATGTTTCTTACTATGTAGTTCTACATAAGTATTAAAAACATTCTATCCGGGTGATTTTCATCCTAAAGTATTCCAGTAAAATACTTCCAGTAAATAGCAGAATCGTGGATAGGGAACTATACTAGTAACCTACCCAATTTATTGTAGAAATTTTTGGATCAATGAGTAGGCCATGCAAACTAGAAATACTTTTTCTTGGATAAAGGAACAGATTACTCGATTTATTTCCGTATCGCTCATGATATATATCATCACTCGCCCATCCATTTCAAGTGCATATCCCATTTTTGCGCAGCAGGGTTATGAAAATCCACGAGAAGCGACTGGGCGTATTGTATGTGCCAATTGCCATTTAGCTAATAAGCCCGTGGATATTGAGGTTCCACAAGCGGTACTTCCTGATACTGTATTTGAAGCAGTTGTTCGAATCCCTTATGATAAGCAAGTGAAACAAGTTCTTGCTAATGGTAAAAAGGGTGGTTTGAATGTAGGGGCTGTTCTTATTTTACCGGAGGGGTTTGAATTAGCCCCTTCCGATCGTATTTCTCCCGAGATGAAAGAAAAGATAGGGAATTTATCTTTTCAGAGTTATCGCCCCAATAAAACAAATATTCTTGTGATAGGGCCTGTACCTGGTCAGAAATATAGTGAAATCACTTTTCCTATCCTTTCCCCCGACCCCGCTACTAAGAAAGATGTTCACTTCTTAAAATATCCTATATACGTAGGAGGAAATAGGGGAAGGGGTCAGATTTATCCCGACGGAAGCAAGAGTAACAATACAGTTTATAATGCTACGGGAGCGGGTATAGTAAGTAAAATCATACGAAAAGAAAAAGGCGGATATGAAATAACCATAACAGATCCATCGGATGGACGTCAAGTAGTTGATATTATCCCTCCAGGACCAGAACTTCTTGTTTCAGAGGGTGAATCTATAAAATTTGATCAACCATTAACGAGTAATCCTAATGTGGGTGGATTTGGACAGGGAGATGCCGAAATAGTACTTCAAGATCCATTACGTGTCCAAGGTCTTTTGTTCTTCTTGGGATCTGTTATTTTGGCACAAATCTTTTTGGTTCTTAAAAAGAAACAGTTCGAGAAGGTTCAATTGGCCGAAATGAATTTCTAGACTCCCGGATTTATCGACATAAGGTTCGTAAAAAGAACAAAATTATTCTTCTTGTTGTCAATTATGTATGATAAAAAAAATGACATTCTGAAAACCTTTTATTCACTTGCTCTTTTTCCACAAGCTTCGTTAAATCCCCTGTACCGCATTCCTAGTAATAATAGAATAGGTAGATTTTTGTTTGAAGAAGACTATTTTATTTGACTTTATGACTTTACCACCTCTTTCTTGGTTTTTTTTTTAGCCAAATTGAATTGGTACGACTATGTTACTATTGCCAGATTTCAATGGTCTAAAAGATATCCATTTTATTCAATTCAATTTAAAATCAAATTGGGATAGATAAGTAAGCGTCAAATAGAACGAACTAGAAATTAGAAATGTGGGGAACAAACAATTTAAGGAGGCATTATTCGTCTTCCTAGTCTTCGACACAAGAAAAGAGTGTAGAAAATTCCTTTTCTTGTGTCGAAAGAGTAATGATTTTTGATCCTGTTCGTCAAAAATTCCTAGTCTTGGTTTCGGTTTTCCAGATGTAGCAGAACTTTTTTTTTCAATTTATTACGTCCAATAAAAAGAAAGTAGTGGACA